AAAAACTTATTTCTAACTTAATATATTATATATTTAAATTATTTAAATGAACTCAAATTTTTATAACTGGTCATCTAGATGGCTTTTTTCAACAAATCATAAAGATATAGGTACTTTATATATGATTTTTGGTGCTTTTTCAGGTGTAGTTGGTACAACTTTATCTGTTTTAATTCGTATGGAATTAGCACAACCTGGAAATCAAATTTTTATGGGAAATCATCAATTATATAACGTAGTTGTTACTGCACACGCGTTTATTATGATTTTTTTTATGGTTATGCCTATTTTAATTGGAGGTTTTGGTAACTGGTTTATTCCTTTAATGTTAGGGGCTCCTGATATGGCTTTTCCAAGAATGAATAATATTAGTTTTTGGTTATTACCTCCTTCATTATTTTTATTAGTTTCTTCAGCTATTGTTGAATCTGGTGCAGGTACTGGTTGGACTGTATATCCACCTTTATCTAGTGTACAAGCACACTCTGGTCCTTCAGTTGATTTAGCTATTTTTAGTTTACACTTAGCTGGTATTTCTTCATTATTAGGTTCAATAAATTTTATTACCACTATTTATAATATGAGATCACCAGGTTTAACTTTTCATAAATTACCTTTATTTGTATGGTCAGTTTTTATTACAGCTTTCTTATTATTATTAAGTTTACCTGTATTAGCTGGAGCAATTACAATGTTATTAACTGATAGAAATTTAAATACTTCATTTTTTGATCCTTCAGGTGGAGGTGATCCTGTATTATACCAACATTTATTTTGGTTTTTCGGTCACCCAGAAGTTTATATTTTAATTTTACCATCTTTTGGTATCATAAGTCAAGTTATTTCAACTTTTTCTAGAAAACCTGTTTTTGGTTATTTAGGAATGGTTTATGCTATGATTTCTATTGGTATTTTAGGTTTTATTGTTTGGGCTCACCACATGTATACTGTAGGTTTAGATGTAGATACTAGAGCTTATTTTACAGCAGCTACCATGATTATTGCAGTACCTACTGGTATTAAAATTTTTAGTTGGTTAGCTACTATGTGGGGAGGTTCTATTCAATTAAAAACTCCAATGTTATTTGTAATTGGATTTTTATTTTTATTTTTAATAGGAGGAGTAACTGGTATCCAAATGTCAAACTCAGGTTTAGATGTAGCTTTACATGATACTTATTATATTGTAGCACACTTCCATTATGTATTATCTATGGGTGCTGTTTTCGGTATTTTTGCTGGATTTTATTATTGGGTTGGAAAAATGACTGGTCGTCAATATCCTGAAATTTTAGGACAAATACACTTTTGGTTATTTTTCATTGGAGTAAATTTAACTTTTTTCCCAATGCATTTCTTAGGTTTAGCAGGTATGCCTCGTAGAATTCCAGATTTCCCAGATGCTTATTCTGGTTGGAATGCTCTTTCTTCTTTTGGTTCTTATGTTTCATTATTTGCATCTTTATTCTTTTTTTATATTATTTATATAACTTTAACTAAAGGTGAAAAAGTAGAAGGTAATAACCCTTGGATTAAAACCTACTATAACACAAATTCGTTCGTAATAAAAACATAAAATATTTAAAAAATTTTTATTGTATAAGAAGAAGTATTTTTATATATTTTTAAAAATATATTATATATAAAATATATTTCATTTAATCAAATTTTAATAAAAATGTTTTTTATAAATCATGAAGTTTTTTTTTTTTTATTTTCAAGTATAGCTTTAACTTCAGCTATATTTGTTATATATTCAAAAAATACAGTTTATTCTGTATTTTTTTTAATCTTAGTTTTTACAAATATGACTGGTTTATTATTAGTTGCTGAAGTAGAATTTTTAGCTATAATGCTAATTATAATCTATGTAGGTGCTATTACCGTTTTATTTTTATTCGTTGTTATGATGCTAGATATTAAAAAAATTGAAACTAATAATAATAATTATGGTTATTTACCTATTATTTTTTTAATAAGTTTTATTTTTTTTATAGAAACTTTCACAATATTTAGTAAATCATTTACTTCTTATCAATATTTTATACACAAAAATTTAGCTATGGAAACATATTCTAGATTATGTGAAGACTGGACTTTTAGATATTCACCAGCTTATGAAACTGTTCCTTATTTTCATAATCAATGGCATTTAAAATTAGATTTAATAACCAATATTGAAACTTTAGGTCAAATTTTATATACATATAATGCTTTTTTTTTATTAGCTGCAGGTTTAATTTTATTAATTGCTTTAATTGGTGCAGTTACTTTAACTTTAAAAGAAAAAAAAGATAAAAAATTTTTAACTAAAAATTTATATAAACAATTATCGAGAAATTATATAAATGCTGTTTATAATATTAAACAGAAATAAAATAAAAAATACAGCCTTAACTTAATTGGTAGAGTCTTAGCCTTCTAAGCTACATTATCTAGGTTCGAGTCCTAGAGGTTGTATTTTACTTTTAAAAAAATTTTTGAATTATGGAAAATTAAATTTATATAATTAATTTTTATGTTATTACAAGCTGCAAAATTTTTAGGTGCTGGTTTAGCTACTATTGGATTAGCTGGTGCTGGAGTAGGTATTGGTAATGTTTTCGGTTCTTTAATTTTAGGTATTTCTAGAAATCCTTCTTTACAACAAGAACTAATGAGAGCTGCTATGTTAGGTTTCGCTTTAACTGAAGCAATTGCATTATTCTCTTTAATGATTGCTTTCTTAATTTTATTCGCATTTTAATTTTAATTAAAATATAATAAAATTATATTATAATATAATAATATTTATTATATTATAAAAAGGTCGAATAGCTAAGTGGTTTAAGGCAGTGGTTTGCTAAACCATCAGTTATTATTGATAACTCGTGGGTTCGAATCCCACTTCGACCTTAAAATTAAAATATATAATTATTTTATTTTAAAGATGATGTAGTTTAATTGGTAGAACGTAGGAATCATAATCCTAATGTTATAGGTTCAAGTCCTATCATCATTAAATACGGGAGGTAGCATAGTTTGGTTAATGTACCTGTTTTGGGAACAGGAGATCATGAGTTCGAATCTCATTCTCCCGATAAGAGAAAATATTTCAATTGGTAGAATGATAGTCTCCAAAACTGTAGGTTGTGGGTTCGAGTCCCACTTTTCTCGTTTAATTATATTATTATGACATTAAATACTAAATACGGTCAATATTTATTAAAAACACTTCCAATTATTAATTATACATTTAATAAAAAAGAATTATCATTAAATATTCCAGCGAATAAAATGATTCCTATTTTTTTTTTTTTAAAATATCATACTAACTGTCAATACAAAGTTATTTCAGATATTTGTGCTGTAGATTATTTAAATAGATTAAATAGATTTGAAGTTATATATAATTTATTAAGTATTAGATTTAATACTAGAATTAGAATAAAAATTATTATAAACGAATTACAATCTATTGATTCAATTACAAATATTTATAAAGGAGCTTCTTGGTGGGAAAGAGAGGTTTGGGATATGTTTGGGATTTTTTTTATTAATCATCCAGATTTAAGAAGAATATTAACTGATTATGGTTTCGAAGGTTATCCTTTACGAAAAGATTTCCCATTAAGTGGTTATTTAGAAGTTTATTACAATGAATTAAAAAAAAGAGTTGTTTATGAACCTATTCATTTATCACAAAAATACAGATTATTTGAATTTAATAGTCCTTGGAACAGAAAAACTAATTAACAAATTTTTAAGGTTTAATATAATAAGATTATGAGATGGATAAAAAATTCATTATTATCAGTAGTAAATAATCATTTAGTAGATTATCCTACACCTATAAATCAAAATTATTATTTTGGTTTTGGTTCTTTAGCAGGTTTAATGTTAGTAGTTCAAATATTAACTGGTATTTTTTTAGCTATGCATTATACACCACATATCGATTTAGCTTTTAATAGTGTAGAACACATTATGAGAGATGTAAATTATGGTTGGTTAATTAGATATACACATGCAAATGGTGCATCTTTTTTTTTTATTGTAGTATATACACATATGTTTAGAGGTCTTTATTATGGATCTTATATTACACCAAGAGAGCATTTATGGTGTTCTGGTGTTTTAATTTTTATTTTAATGATGGCTACTGCTTTTATGGGTTATGTTTTACCTTGGGGACAAATGAGTTTTTGGGGTGCTACCGTAATTACTAATTTATTTTCAGCAGTACCTTTAATAGGTAAAAATATTGTTGAATGGTTATGGGGAGGTTTTTCTGTAGATAATCCAACTTTAAATAGATTTTTTAGTTTACACTTTACTTTACCTTTTGTTATAGTAGGTTTAGTTTTATTACATTTAGTATTATTACACGAACATGGTTCTAATAATCCTTTAGGTATTTATATAAAAAATGAAAGTGTACCTTTTTATCCATATTTTTATGTAAAAGATTTATTTGGTTTTGTTGTTTTAATGTTAATTTTTTTTATATTTATCTATTATTACCCTAATACTTTAGGACACCCAGATAATTATATTCCTGCAAATCCAATGAAAACACCTTTACATATAGTACCAGAATGGTATTTTTTACCTTTTTATGCTATTTTAAGATCAATTCCTAATAAAATAGGTGGAGTTATAGCTATGTTTGGATCATTAATTATTTTATTAACTATTCCTTATACTAATTCATCGGAAATTAGAAGTACTATTTTTAGACCTTTATTTAAAGTATTATATTGGTTATTAGTTGTAGCTTTCTTAATTTTAGGTTGGATTGGTCAAATGCCTGTTGATTATCCTTATACTGAAGTAGGTATTATTGCTATGATATACTATTTTGCATTCTTTATGATTATTATACCTTTTATTGGTCATTTAGAATCTTTTTTAATTAGATATAATAAATAAAAATTTTTTATTTATTATTATTTAATTAAATTTTTTAAAAAAATACATTCTTTAAAGAAAAATGAAATCAAATTATTCAATTATTTTTATATTTTTACTTATTAGTTTAGTTTTATCTATTATAATTTTTACTTTATCTTTTATATTAATTCAACAAAAAGATGATTTAGAAAAATTAACTGCATATGAATGTGGTTTTAATCCTTATGATGATGCAAGAAAAGTTTTTGATGTTAAATTTTATTTAATTGCTTTACTTTTTATTGTTTTTGATTTAGAAGCTGTATATGTATTTCCTTGGGTTTTAACATTAAGCTCGAATTTTTCATTAGGATTTTGGACTATGATTGAATTCTTAATTGAATTAGTTGTAGGTTTTATATATGTATGGTGTAGTGATGCACTTGAATGGGATTAATTTAAAAAATGTGATTATAGATTAATGGTAAATCCTTTGCCTTCCAAGCAAATATTATGGGTTCGAATCCCATTAATCACATTAATATTTTATAATACCAAAAGCCCTTTTAGTCTAGTGGTCAGGACCTTGCCTTTTCACGGCAATAACACGGGTTCGAACCCCGTAAAGGGTATTTTTATATTTAAGGGGAAATAACTCAGTTGGTTAGAGTTTTGGCTTGTCACGCCAAGGGTCGCGGGTTCGAGTCCCGTTTTTCCCGTACAATTTTACGTAATAAATCTTTAAAATTTAAAAATAATTTATTTACTAATGATACCTATTATTATAAATGGTGTAAAAATGCATGTAAAAAAAAATATTACTGTGTTACAAGCATGTAATTCATTAAATATACAAATACCAAAATTTTGTTTTCAAGAAAATTTAAAAATTGCAGGTAATTGTAGAATGTGTTTAGTAGAAATTAAAAATTCACCTAAACCTGTAGCATCTTGTGCTATGCCTGTTATGCCAAATATGGAAATATTTACTAACACTCCTTTAGTTCAAAAAGCACGTGAAAGTGTTTTAGAATTTATTTTAATAAATCATCCTTTAGATTGTCCTATTTGTGATCAAGCTTCAGAATGTGATTTACAAGATCAAACATTAATTTTTGGTAGTGATAAAAGTCGATTTTTTTTTAATAAAAAAAGAAGCGTTGAAGATAAAAATATAGGCCCTTTTATTAAAACTATTATGACTAGATGTATACATTGTACTAGATGTGTTAGATTTGCTGATGAAATTTGTCGTAATGATCATTTTGGTACTACTGGTAGAGGTAATTCAACAGAAATTAATTTTTATGATAGAAATATATTTTATTCAGAATTTTCAGGTAATTTAATTGATCTATGTCCGGTAGGAGCATTAACTTCAAAACCTTATGCTTTTAAAGCTAGATCTTGGGAATTAACAAAAAAAGAAGGTATTGATATTTTAGACGCAATAGGTTCAAATCTAAATATAGATACTTTAAAAAATAATATTGTAAGAATTTTACCTAAAACTAACGTTAATATTAATAAAGAATGGATTAATAATAAAACTCGTTTTTTTTTTGATAGTTTAAAATATCAAAGAATAACTAAACCTTTAATAAAAACATCTGAAGGTTTTAAAGAGATTTCTTGGGAAAAAGTTTTTGAAACTATAAATAATGAAGTATCAAAAAGAGATCCTAGTCAAATACAAGGTATTGTAGGTAATTTAACTGATATTGAATCACAATTTATATTAAAAAAAAATTTAACTCAGTTAGGTATAAATAATATTTCATATTTATATGCAAATAAAAAAGAAAATATTTTTAATTCAGATTTATGTTCAAATTTTTTATTTAATAGTTCTTTAAAAAATATTGAAAATTCAGATTTATGCTTAATTTTAAATAGTGATATACGTTCAGAAGGTTCGATATTAAATATACATTTAATTAATAGATTTCAAAAAGGTAATTTTAAAATAGCATCTATAGGTCCTAAATATGATTATACTTATCCTGTAGATAATTTAGGTTTAAATATTAATACATTATTACAAATAATTGAAGGTAAACATACTTTTTGTAAAGAATTAAAAAAAGCTAAAAATCCTACAATAATTATAGGTAGTAATTTTTTTTATCAATACAAAGAAGCTGCTTTTATTTTAAATAAATTCAAAAATTTATCATTTTTAAATGGAAAAAATTTTAATATTTTACAAACTCAAACTTCGTATTTAAATTTTCTTGAAATATTTAATAAGAAATATAATTTTGAAAATATCAAAACTAATTTATTTTATTTATATAATACTGATTTTTATAAAAATTTAAAAGATGATAATAAAAATAATTATTATATTTATCAAGGACATCATTTTAATATAGATGCACAAAAATCGAATTTAATTTTACCAGGTTTAACTTTTTTAGAAAAAGAAGGTTTATATATTAATACTGAAGGTTTAATTCAAAAAAATAATACAATATTAAAAGTTAAATCTTTACAAAAATCAGATAATAATATATTTAAATTTTTATATATTTTTTTAAAGAAAAAAAATCAAAAAGATAACAAAAAAAATTTATTTTTAGAATTTAATAATGTTTATTCTTATTTATATAAATCTAAATTACATATTGTTAATTTATATAAAAAAAATACTATTAAAATAAAACAAATTAAAAAATATAAAATGTTTAATTTAAAAAAAAAATTATATATTGAAAATATTTTAGAAAATCATTCAAAAATATTAACTCAATCTAAAGTTATTTTAAAAAAAAAAACAAATATTTTTTAATAAAATATTTAATAATTAAATTTAATAATTTTTTATGTATTAAAAATAAAAAAAAAATTATTGTATAAGGAAAAAATTTTAATAAAATATATTAACAATAATTAATTATTGTTAATATATAAATTATTTTTTTTCATAAAAATCTTAATATGTTTAATATAATTCTTAAAACTATTGCCTTGATTCTTCCGCTATTAATTTCCGTAGCGTACTTCACTCTAGCCGAAAGAAAAATCTTATCTTCAATACAAAGACGTAAAGGTCCTAATGTTGTAGGTACTTTTGGTTTATTACAACCACTTGCTGATGGGTTAAAACTTTTTGTAAAAGAAACTGTTTTACCTAGTAATTGTGATGTGGTACTTTTTATTTTTGCCCCTATATTAACTTTTTTTTTAAGTTTATTAAGTTGGGTGGTAATACCTTTTGGTAAAGGTATGTCTTATGCTGAATTAAATATAGGAATTTTATATTTATTAGCTATATCATCATTAGGTGTTTATGGTATAATTATTGCTGGTTGGTCTAGTAACTCAAAATATGCTTTTTTAGGTGCTTTAAGATCATCAGCTCAAATGGTTTCTTATGAATTAACTATAGGTTTTTCAATATTATCTGTTATAGTATGTACTCAATCTTTAAATTTAATTGATATAGTTTTATGTCAAGAAAAAATATGGTATTGTGTACCTTTATTTCCGATTTTTATTATTTTTTTTATTTCATCATTAGCTGAAACAAATAGACACCCTTTTGATTTACCAGAAGCTGAAGCCGAATTGGTTTCAGGTTATAATGTTGAATATTCGGCTATGGGTTTTGCTTTATTCTTTTTAGGTGAATATGCAAATATGCTTTTAATGAGTAGTTTAAATACTATTTTATTTTTAGGTGGTTGGTTAGCTCCATTATATTTAAATTTTATCCCAGGTCCATTCTGGTTTGGTTTAAAAGTATCTTTTTTTGTTATTTTATTCGTTTTAGCTCGTGCTATATTACCAAGATATCGTTATGATCAATTAATGCGTTTAGGTTGGAAAGTTTTTTTACCTTTTACTTTAGGTTGGTTTATTTTAACTTGTAGTATATTATTAAGTTTTAATTGGTTAATTTAACTTTTAAATAATATATATATTTTATATATTATTTTTTATAATTTTAAAAATGTTTTTATTTAATAATATTTTAATTAATTTTATTTTATTTTGTCTAGGTTTATTAGGTATTATCCTTAATAGACAAAATATTCTTATTATACTTATGTCAATTGAATTAGTTTTATTATCTATAAATCTAAATTTCGTATATTTTTCTGTTTTTTTAGATGATATTATGGGACAAATATTTTCTCTAATTATTTTAACTGTAGCTTCGGCTGAATCTGCTATTGGTTTAGCATTGATGGTTTTATTTTTTAATATTCATGGTAATATTTCTATATATAAAATCCATATTTTATCTTTATAATTTAATTTCAATAAAAACTTTATGTATTCTTTAGCTATTATTTTTTTACCTTTATTAGGAGCTATTTTTGGAGGTCTTTTTGGAAAATGGATTGGTAATAAAGGGTCTGCCGTTATTACAACTCTTAGTGTTTTTTTAACTTTTATATTATCTTTAGTCATGTTTAATAATTCAATGACTTTTGCATTAAATACACATTTAATTGTAACTACTTGGATTTCAAGTGGACTTTTTTATTGTAATTGGGCTTTTTTTTTTGATACTTTAACTTATGTTATGTTAACTGTAGTAACAGGTGTTTCTGTATTAGTACATTTATATTCAAGTGAATATATGGGTCATGATCCACATTTATCAAGATTTATGTCATATTTATCTTTATTCACTTTTTTTATGGTTATATTAGTAACTGGTGATAATTTTATTCAAATGTTTGTAGGTTGGGAAGGTGTAGGTTTATGTTCTTATTTATTAATTAATTTTTGGTTTACACGTTTACAAGCAAATAAAGCCGCAATTAAAGCTATGATTGTTAACAGAATTAGTGATCTAGTATTAGTTTTAGGTATTTTAATTTTATTTACTAATTTAAAAACTGTAGAATATTTTAGTGCTTTTGCAACTATTTCGATTTTAGAAAATTATACTTTTTTATTTTTAAATTATAATTGGTCTATTATTGATATCATGTGTATTTTAATTTTTATAGGTGCTATGGGTAAATCAGCTCAAATATTTTTACATATTTGGTTACCTGATGCTATGGAAGGACCTACTCCAGTATCTGCATTAATACATGCAGCTACAATGGTTACAGCTGGTGTTTATTTAGTAGCTAGATGTTCACCTATATTTGAATATTCAGTTTTAACTTTAAAAATTATTACTATAATTGGAGCTTTAACTGCATTTTTTGCTAGTACTGTTGGTTTAGTTCAAAATGATATGAAAAAAATAATTGCTTATTCAACTTGTAGTCAGCTAGGTTATATGTTTTTTGCTTGTGGTTTATCTAACTATTCTTTAGGGGTATTTCACTTATCAAATCACGCTTGTTTTAAAGCTTTATTATTTTTAGGAGCAGGTTCAGTTATTCATGCTATGGGTGATGAACAAGATATCAGGAAAATGGGTGGATTAAGAAGAATATTACCTTACACCTATGTAATGTTTTTAATAGGTTCATTAGCTTTAATGGGATTTCCTTTTTTAACTGGTTTTTATTCAAAAGATGTTATATTAGAAATTGCTTTTGCAAGTTTTAATGAAGTTGGACATTTTGCTTATTGGTTAGGTACAATTGGTGCTAGTTTTACTGCTTTTTATTCAACACGTTTATTATATTTTACTTTTTTAAGTGAAACTAATGCTCATAAAAATGTAATTCTTCATGCTCATGATGCACCATTACGTATGGCTTTACCTTTAGGTATTTTAGCTTTAGGTAGTATTTTTATAGGTTATTTAACAAAAGATATGTTTATAGGTCTAGGTTCACATTTTTGGAATAATGCTATATATATACACCCTCAAAATATTCAAATGATTGATGCAGAATTTTTACCTACAATTTTTAAACTTTTACCTGTTATTTTTAGTATGTTAGGTTTATCATTAGCTTTTGTTTTATACCATTTTAATTTTAAATTTTTTTATGAATTAAAAATATCTAAATTTGGATTATTTTTTTATAATTTTTTAAATAAAAAATGGTTTTTTGATAAAATTTATTATGAATTTATAAATCAAAATATATTACAAGTAAGTTATAGTACTACTTATAAATTAATCGATAAAGGTATTATAGAATTTTTCGGTCCATACGGTTTATTACATTTATTTTCAAATTGGAGTAAAAAAATTACTTATTTACAAACAGGATATATTTACCATTATTCATTATTAATCTTTTTAAGTTTAATTTTATTTATAGGTTTATTATTACTTTCAGTATATATTAATATTTTAAATTTCATTTTTTTAATATTTATTTCTTTTTTTTCTTAAAAAAAAATTAATAAATATATAAAATTTATTTTTAAAATTTGTATATAAAATTTTTTATATGCAATTTTAAAAATATATAAATAAAAAATATTTTAATTTATATTAAATCATTTTTTGTTTTAATTTTATTTATATTTTTATTTTATTAGTATATAATAAATATTTAGATATATTATTTTTTAATTTAAAAAAATTTATAAAATCTGAACCTATTTTAAATTCATGTATAAAAAAAAAAATTTATTTAAATACTTTGTAATAAAGGGAATTAAAATTTAAATTAAAATATAATTAAATATTATTTACAAAAAATATAATTTTATCTATAAATAAAGATAAAGTTAATTATAAACAAAAATTTATGTTTGTTTATTTCAATATAAAAAAGAAATTAATTTTAAAATTAATTTTAAATTTTTAATAGAGTTTGATCCTGGCTCAGAATAAATGCTATTGGTATGCTTAACACATGCAAGTCGAATGTTTATTTTAATAGACATGGCAGACGGGTGCGTAACACGTGAATTATCTACCCTTTAGTTCAGCATAATTATTTTTTTAATAAAAAATTCTGAATAATAAATAAAGTTTTAAAAAACGAATAATACAAATTTTATATTTTTATAATATAAAATTTATATTATTTATAATTAACGTTTGTTTTATATTTTTATTTTATTATTTGATTTAAAACATGAAAAAATTAATTTTATATAGTAAAATCTATTCTTTTTTATAGATTAGATTTTAATTTCTTTTTAAATTATGATTCTACAATCGATTTTTTATAATAACTTTGAATTATTAATCCCAGAATTTTTTATAACATTAATTATTTTATCTTTTTTATTATTCGGTACTTTTTATAAAAATATTGATAATAAAAAAATATTAATAATAAAAACAATTAATAATTTAATTATTTTTTTATTATTATTTACATTATTATTAATGTTCAATACACAAAATATATCTATGACTTTAATGAATGGAGCTTTATTTATAGATAATTTAACTCAATTTATTAAAAGTATTTTAATTATTTGTACTATTTTATGTTATATTATTCAAACAAATTATATAATAAAACAAAAAATGTTTTCATTTGAAATTAATATTCTAATATTAATTTCTTTATTAGGTTTAATGTTATTAGTATCATCTTTTAATTTTATTACCTTATATTTAGCTGTAGAATTACAAAGTTTATCTTTTTATATATTAACTGCATCTAAACGTAAATCACCTTTAGCCGTAGAAGCTGCTTTAAAATATTTTATTTTAGGATCAATAGCTTCTAGTTTTATTTTATTTGGTTCTTCTTTAATTTATGGTGTTTTTGGTTCATTAAATTTTGGAAATATTTTTTTAATATTATCTAATGTTTATTATATTGAAAATATTGATTTAATAATAGGCGCTTTAAATGGTTTTTTATTTATTTTTATCGGACTATTTTTTAAAATAGGTGCTGCTCCTTTTCATTTTTGGTTACCAGATGTTTATGAAGGTGCTCCTAATAATGTAACAGCTTTTTTTGCAATTGTACCTAAAATTGCTTTTATAGGTATTTTAATTAGATTTGTTTTTGATATTTTAATAGATATTTCTTCTTTTTTTGAAATTATTTTTTATATAAGTGCTATTTCTTCTATGTTTATAGGTTCTTTAGCTGCATTACAACAAAAAAAAATTAAAAGATTATTAGCTTATAGTTCTATAAGTCACGTAGGTTTTATTTTAATAGGTTTTACTTCTAATTTATTAGAATCTATTCCTTATATTTTATTATATATTGTAGTTTATATAATTATGAGTATAAATTTATGGACTTCATATTTATCTTTAATTATAAATAAAAAACCTATTAAATATTTAACTGATTTATCAAATCTTTATAATTTTAATAAAATTTTAGCTTTTATTATTGTTTTAAATGTTTTTTCAATGTCGGGAATTCCACCATTAGCTGGTTTTTTTTCAAAATTATTTTTATTTATTACTGCAATAAAAGCACAATATTTTGGTTTAATATTTTTTAGTATTTTAGTAAGTATATTAAGTTCTTTTTATTATTTAAGAATGATAAAAATTATATTTTTTGAAAAAATATCAAAAAAATTATTTGTAAATCAAATAACTAAATTAAATAGTATTATATTAGTAATTAATACTCAATTTTTATTATTATTTTTTTTATATCCAAATATTATATTAATTAATTTAAATAAATTATATTTATATTTATTAATATAAATATTATAAAGTTTAGATAGCTCAGTTGGTTAGAGTAAAAGACTGAAAATCTTTGTGTCGGTGGTTCGAGTCCGCCTCTAGACAAATTATATATATTATCAAATGTATACTTTAAAATTAACAATTAAATCTTTACAAAATTTAAAAAATATTAAAACATATTTATTTAAAATCCAACAATTTTTAAAAAATAAAAATATAATAATAAAAGGAAATATATCTCAAAAAAAAAAAAATACTATATATACTGTACTTAGATCTCCACATGTATATAAAAAATCAAGAGAACACTTTAATTATAATTATTATAAACAAACTTTTCATATATTAAATGAAAATTTATACATTTTAATTTATTTTTTAATAATTATTAAAAAAATAATTCCTCAAAATGTATTATTAAAAACAAAAATTAAAAAAAATTAAATATGCTTATAGCTTAATAGGATAAAGCCGTAGATTGCGGATCTATTAGATGAAAGTTCAAATCTTTCTAAGCATATTTTTAGAGTATGGCCAAGTGGTAAGGCATCCGTTTTTGGTATGGAAAATCAGAGGTTCGAATCCTTTTACTCTAAAACTCAATAAAAGGGCCTATAACTCAGTTGGTTAGAGTATACGCCTGATAAGTGTAAAGTCAGTAGTTCAAATCTACTTAGGCCCATAATATTAGGGTAATTAGCTCAATTGGCAGAGTATTTCGTTTACACCGAAAATGTTAGCGGTTCGAATCCGTTATTACCCATTATTTATATATATAAAAATCATTTTTTATGACTACTATTAATCAATTATTTTTACAAAAACAAAAACGTTTAAAAAAAAAAAAAATAAATAAAAGTCCAGCACTTCAAAAATGCCCTCAAAAAAAAGGAGTTTGTACTAAAGTATATATAAAAACACCTAAAAAACCTAACTCAGCATTAAGAAAAGTTGCTAAAGTAAAATTAACTAATGAACATTCTGTTATTTGTTATATACCTGGAATAGGTCATTCTTTACAAGAACACTCTGTTGTATTAATTCGTGGAGGTAGAGTTCAAGATTTACCCGGTGTAAAATATCATATTATTAGAGGTAAATATGATTTAACAGGTGTTTTAACAAGAAAAACTTCAAGATCTAAATATGGAACTAAACGACCAAAATAATTTAATAAGAAATTCTTTTATTAAAATGTTATTAAAAAAAGGAAAAAAAAGTATTGCTGAAAATCTTTATAATAATATTTTAATTGAATTACGTAAAAAAACAAAACAAAAACCTTTATTTATATTAATAAAAACCATTGATATTTTAGCTCCAAAATTAAAATTAATAAATGTACCTGTAAGTAAAAGAAGAACTCGAAAAAAAAAAAATAAATATTTTTTAATGTTTTTAAATAAAGAGAAACAAGTAAAAGATGCTGTTAATTGGTTATTATCTTTCTCAAGAAAACGTAAAACAAATTTTTTAAAAAATATTCTTAATGAAATTTTAGGTACTTTTAATAATAAAAGTAAAAGTATTGTTAAACGAGATGATACTTATATCGAAATACAAAAATTACGTTATAATATCAAATTCAATAGTACTGTTAATTTATTAGATAAAGAAGAAGATTTTTCAACTTTTTCTCAAAAAAAAAAAAATAAATATTTATTATTTAAAAAATAATAAATAAAATAATAATGTACCCAATTTAACAGTTGGTATTTCCAAAAAGGGAATAAATATTCGACATTATTTATAATAATTTTTAAAAAACGTAAAATATAATTTAAAAATATATTATAAAAATATATTTTTTAAAAATAATTAGTATGAATAAGCTAACATATTTTACAATATTTACACTTTTCACCTATCAAAGTTTTAGTCTAAAACAATTTTATGAAAAAATTTTAAGAACGGTTTCTTGCTTAGATGCTTTCAGCAATTATCCAATATAAATTTAGCTACTCGGCGCTGCCCATATAGAACAACCGATACACCAGAGATTTATCCTCTTCGGTCCTCTCGTACTAGAATTAGAGTCTTTCATTTTTCAAAATATCTATAGAAGATAGGATCCAAACTGTCTCACGACGTTCTAAACCCAACTCACGTACCACTTTAATCGGCGAACAGCCGAACCCTTGGAACCTTCTTCAGCTCCAGGATGTGATGAGTCGACATCGAGGTGCCAAACGACTCCGTCGATAGGAGCTCTTAGGAGTCATCAGCCTGTTATCCCCGGAGTACCTTTTATCCGTTGAGCGATAATCTTTCCACAAAGAATTATCGGTTCACTATGACCGACTTTCGTCCCTGTTTGATATGTCTATCTTACAGTCAAGCAAGCTTGTACCATTACATTCCACAATTGATATATTGCCAATTTGAGCTTACCTTTGTACACCTCCGTTACTCTTTGGGAGGTGACCGCCCCAGTCAAACTACCAACCATACACGGTCTATTTAAAAAAAAATATTAGTTATTTATAATAATAAGAGTGGTATTTCAAAGAAATCTAAACAATTCACTGGCGTGAAGGTCTAAGATTACCACTTATTCTACACATATTTTATAAGATAACAGTATAAAGATGTAGTAAAGGTTCACGGGGTCTTTCCGTCTAACTATAGAGAATCCGCATCTTCACGGATAATTCAAATTCACTGAGTTTATGTTGGAGACAGCGGGGATGTCGTTACACCATTCATGCAGGTCGGAACTTACCCGACAAGGAATTTCGCTACCTTAGGACCGTCAGAGTTACGGCCGCCGTTTACTGGGACTTTCATTCAATGCGTAAACATCTCCTATTAATCTTCCAGCACCGGGCAGGTGTCAGACCCTATACATCATCTTACGATTTAGCAGAGTCCTGTGTTTTTATTAAACAGTCGCAACCCCCAATTCTGTGCCACCTTATATAAACGTTGATTCATATAAGGTACTCTTTCTCCCGAAGTTACAGAGTCATTTTGCCGAGTTCCTTCAACATAATTATCTCATACACCTTGGTCTACTCGACCTATCCACCTGTGTTGGTTTAGGGTACGGTTTTCAATATTAAAATATAAAATGTTACTCAACACTAAGGTTTTTCTATAGCTAGGTGGGCTGTATAATTATTTTAACATATAATTATTTTCTTAAATAAATAAGATATTACTTGCCTTTTATTTTATTATTTCTTATTAAAAGAATTCTAGCACTATTTATATTTTAAATATTTATTAAAAAAAGTTGTTTCTTGAAAATATTACTATTTTGTCACTTTTTATTAGAAATTTAATTTCAAAATTTTCCCATCACAGCTTGCTTTCGTCAAGTTCTGCTTAGGGGCCGTCTAACTCTATGTAGTTAATCTTAACATAGAAACCCTTGGATTTTCGGTGATAATGATTCTTGTCATTATTTTTTGTTACTAATGCCAGCATTTTCTATTCTGATATCTTCAATATATTTAACAACATATCTTTAACAACATACAGAATGTTCCGCTACCGTTTACTATTATTTAGTAAACTTGACGCTTCGGTAAATTTCTTTAGTCCCGATACATTTTCGGTGCAAAAAAACTAGACCAATGAGCTATTACGCTTTCTTTAAAGGATGGCTGCTTCCAAGCCTACCTATTGGTTGTCTTTATTTTTTCACTTCCTTTATCACTTAGAAAATTATTTAAGGACCTTAGCGTTCAATCTGGGCTGTTTCCCTCTCGACAATGGACCTTAGCGCCCAATGTCTGTCTATTTAAATACTTGTTTTTGTATTCGGAGTTTCTAAAAGTTCAGTAAGGTTTTAACCCCCCTAGCTTAATGAGTGCTCTACCCCAAAAAAAGATTTTTAAATGCTCTACTTCAATAGATTTCGCGGAAAACCAGCTATCTCTGAGTTTGATTGGCCTTTCACCCCTAATCACAAATCATCCCCGTATAATGCCACATACGTGGGTTCGATCCTCCAAATAGTTTTACCTATTCTTCAATCTGTTCATAATTAGATCACTCAGTTTCGGGTCTTATTTTCATAACTTATTTAAGCTTTTTAAAACTTGATTTCTCTACGCCTATTTTATTAATAAATTAAGCTTGCTAAAAAAATAAACTTGCTGGCCCATTATGCAAAAGGTACATTGTCACTTTATTAAAAAGCTCCAATTGATTATTAGCATAGAGTTTCAGAATTATTTCAAACTCGAAAGCTCTTTTTCACCTTTCCTTTACAGTACTTGTTCACTATCGGTCATTAATTATTTTATAGGTTTTGAGGGTGGTCCCCCAATCTTCAAAAAAGATTACACATACCTCTTTTTACTTATAAAAAAATAAAATAATTGAATATTTTATGAATGACATCCTACAGGACTATAACCTTTTAATGTAAATTTTTTCAAATTTTTCGGAATATACATATTTCATATAAATTTTTTTTATAACCTATTTTCCATGTTCACTCGTCATTACTTACGGAATCTCGTTTGATTTCTTCAATAGTTACTAAGATATTTCAATTCACTATGTTTAAAATTTTCACAAAGAAAAAGTTTTCTTTAGGAAATCTATATATATAAATAAATTATTATTCCATATAGCTTTTCGTTTTTATTACGTCCTAAAAATATTAATTAATGCCTAGGCATCCCCTCTATGCTTTTTTTATGTAACTTTAATACTTTTACTAATAAAATAAAAATATAAATAAAATTAAAACAAAAAAATTACTTTAATTAAATAATAAATTATTTTAAGAAATAAAAATAATATAAATATAAAAATATTTATTTTATAATTTTATCAGAGCTCTTCCAGCCACAGGTTCCCCTACGACTACCTTGTTACGACTTCATCACAGTTACTAAACCCTTCTTAGTAATTTAAATATAATTAATTACATTTAATAAATAATTTTATTAATAAATTATTTTTTTAAAATAAAAAAAAACAAATAAACGGCTTTAAAATGAATTAACTTCCATGATGTGACGGGCGGTGTGTACAAAGTCTAGTAACATATTCACCGCAACATGCTGTTTTGCGATTACTAGCGATTCCAACTTTATATGGGCGAGTTGCAGCCCATAATCCGAACTAAGATAAATTTTAAAGATTTGCTCCAATTTTTTATTATTATTGCCTCTCATTGTATTTATCATTGTAGCACGTGTGTAGCCCAATTCATAAGGGCCATGAAGACTTGACGTAATCCCCATTTCCATTAATATGTCATTAACTTTTTTTAAAGTGCATTTATAAAAAGAGTCAATCTTTAATATAAATTAGCAACTAAAAATAGGGGTTTCGCTCGTTAAGGGAATAAACCAAACATCTCACAACACGAGCTGACGACAGCCATGCAACGCCTGTATTTTTTAAAAAATATTTTAAAAATATTTACAAGAATTGGTAAGGTTCTGCGCGTATTATCGAATTAAACCACATGCTCCACCGCTTGTGTAGACTCCCGTCAATTCCTTTGAATTTCAATCTTGCGATTATACTCTTCAGGCGGAGTGCTTATCGCGTTAGCTTCTTAAAATATCTAAATTTCTCTAAATATGAGCACTCATCGTTTACAGCATGGACTACCGGGGTATCTAATCCCGTTCGCTCCCCAAGCTTTCGTTCCTCAATGTCAGTATATACCCAGATAATTGCCTTCGCCTTGAAAATTCCTCTTATTATTAAAAGATTTTATCCTTACAATAAGAATTCTATTATCCTCTATTTATACTCTAGTTTATCAGTTTTGAAAAAATAAATAAAGTTAAGCTTTAATTTTTTTTTTTCAACTTAAAAAACAACCTACGAACCCTTTACGCCTAATCATTTCGAATAATGCTCGCTCCTCTCGTATTACCGCGGCTGCTGGCACGAAATTAGCCGGAACTTCTTTTTTAAGTACTGTCTTTTTTCTTCCTTAATGAAAGAGCTTTACAACCTATTAGCCTTCTTCACTCACTTGGTATTGCTGGATCAGGCTTTCGCCCATTGTCCAATATTCCTCACTGCTGCCTTTAAAAAAGTTTGGGCCGTGTCTCAGTCCCAATGTGGCTGATCATTCTTTCAAATCAGCTAAAGATCGTCGGCTTGGTAGTCTCTTATACTACCAACTACCTAATCTTCCGCAAACTCATCCTTTAGCGTTTTTAAAACTTTATTTATTATTCAGAATTTTTATAAAAAATAATTATGCTGAACTAAAGGGTAGATAATTCACGTGTTACGCACCCGTCTGCCATGTCTATTAAAATAAACATTCGACTTGCATGTGTTAAGCATACCAATAGCATTTATTCTGAGCCAGGATCAAACTCTATTAAAAATTTAAAATTAATTTTAAAATTAATTTCTTTTTATATTGAAATAAACAAACATAAATTTTGTTTATAATTAACTTTATCTTTATTTATAGATAAAATTATATTTTTGTAAATAATATTTAATTATATTTTAATTTAAATTTTAATTCCCTTTATTACAAAGTATTTAAATAAATTTTTTTTTATACATGAATTTAAAATAGGTTCAGATTTTATAAATTTTTTTAAATTAAAAAATAATATATCTAAATATTTATTATATACTAATAAAATAAAAATATAAATAAAATTAAAACAAAAAATGATTTAATATAAATTAAAATATTTTTTATTTATATATTTTTAAAATTGCATATAAAAAATTTTATATACAAATTTTAAAAATAAATTTTATATATTTATTAATTTTTTAATAAAGAAATTAATATTAGATATTTAATTTCAAATGAAAACATTTTTTTGGTTTTATTATATAATTTGTTTGAATAATATAACATAAAATAGTACAAATAATTAAAATACTTTTTAATAAATTGAGTTAAATTATCTATAAATAAAGCTCCATTCATTAAAGTCATAGATATATTTTGTGTATTGAACATTAATAATAATGTAAATAATAATAAAAAAATAATTAAATTATTAATTGTTTTTATTATTAATATTTTTTTATTATCAATATTTTTATAAAAAGTACCGAATAATAAAAAAGATAAAATAATTAATGTTATAAAAAATTCTGGGATTAATAATTCAAAGTTATTATAAAAAATCGATTGTAGAATCATAATTTAAAAAGAAATTAAAATCTAATCTATAAAAAAGAATAGATTTTACTATATAAAATTAATTTTTTTCATGTTTTAAATCAAATAATAAAATAAAAATATAAAACAAACGTTAATTATAAATAATATAAATTTTATATTATAAAAATATAAAATTTGTATTATTTATTTAAAAATTGACTAGTAAAATCATTAGCTAAAGTACGTAATTTAGCTTCTAATTCTTTACTAATTTCTTTTTTAGTTGCAATTTCTACTAAAATATCATTATGATTATTTTTAATAAATTGTAACCAAGCATTTTCAAATTGTCCGATTTTTTTAACTTCAATTTTATCTAAGAAACCTCTAACACCTAAAAAAATGATAACAATTTGATCTTCAACATTTAAAGGTACGTTTAATCCTTGTTTTAACATTTCAGTTAAACGTACTCCTCTATGTAATTGTTGTTGAGTAGCTGCATCTAAATCAGAACCAAATTGAGAGAAAGCTTGTACTTCTCTAAATTGTGCTAATTCTAATTTCATTGAACCTGCAATTTGTTTCATAGCTTTAATTTGTGCAGAAGAACCAACACGGCTTACAGATAAACCAACACTAATTGCTGGTCTTTGACCTTGGTTGAATAATTCAGTTTCTAAGAAAATTTGACCATCAGTAATAGAAATTACGTTAGTTGGGATATAAGCAGATACGTCACCAGCTTGAGTTTCAATAACTGGTAATGCAGTTAATGATCCACCACCTATAGCAATATTCATTTTAGCTGCTCTTTCTAATAATCTAGAGTGTAAATAGAATACGTCACCTGGGTAAGCTTCTCTACCTGGAGGTCTTCTTAATAATAAAGACATTTGACGGTAAGCTACTGCTTGTTTAGATAAATCGTCATAGAAAATAACAGCGTGTTTACCATTATCTCTAAAATATTCACCTAAAGTACAACCGGTATATGGAGCTAAAAATTGTAATGGAGCTGAATCTGATGCAGTTGCTGCTACAATAATAGAAAAAAATAAAGCATTTTTTTCTTCTAAAGTTTTAGTTAAATCTGCTACAGTTGATCTTTTTTGACCTACAGCTACGTAAATACAAAATAATTGATTATCTTTATCACCACTTTGGTGTGCTTTAACTTGATTAATTATTGTATCCATAGCAATTGAAGTTTTACCAGTTTGTCTATCTCCAATAATTAATTCACGTTGACCTCTACCAATAGGAATTAAACTATCTACAGCTTTTAAACCAGTTTGTACAGGTTCACTTACAGATTGTCTTGGCATAATACCTGGAGCTTTAATTTCAACTCTACTTAAAGTATTTGATTTAATAGCACCTTTTCCATCGATTGGTTGACCTAAAGCATCTACTACACGTCCTAATAAACCTTCACCAGTTGGTACACTTACAATAGATCCAGTTCTTTTCACGAAGTTACCTTCTTGAATTTCTCTTTCATTACTGAAAACAACAACACCTACAACGTCAGGTTCTAAATTTAAAGCCATACCTTTAATATTACCTTTGTTAAATTCAACCATTTCACCTGCTTGAATTTTAGTTAAACCGTAACAACGAGCAATACCATCACTCATTGATAAAACTATACCAGTTTCTTCTAATTTTTTTTCACTTTTAAAATTTTTAATATTAGATTCAAGTATGTAAGATAATTCTATAGCCACTTATAGTAATAAATAGTTATATTATTATCTTAATTATATAAAAATATTAAATTATAATATTTTTATATAAATAAATATTTTTTTAGTTATAAAGTAATTTATTATTATTTTATAATAAACTCTCCAAGTAGGACTTGAACCTACAACTTTAGAGTTAACAGCTCTATACTCTAACCAATTGAGTTATTGAAGATTTTGAAGAAAATAGGATTCGAACCTATGATAGAATATCTAATAGATTTACAGTCTACCGCCTTAAACCACTCAGCCATTTCTTCTTAAAAAAAATAAAAGCGAAAAACGGGATTCGAACCCGCGACCTTAATCTTGGCAAGATTATACTCTACCAATTGAGTTATTTTCGCAATTATTTTTTATCAATTATAGGTATATTAAATTGATTTAATAATAAATATAAATATTTATATGATTTACAAGTAGTATGAATACTTATATCAATAAAAGGTAAATTTTGAAATTTTAAAAATTCTTTTTCTAATTCAAAAAAATTTAAAATATTTTTGATTTTAAAATTTAAAATATTTGTAGATTTTTTATTAACATAAATACCTTTAAAATCTTTAATATTTGGTAATACAAAAATAATAATTTTTTCTAAAAAAATATAAATATTTTGTTTTCTTAATGTTATTTTACAACCCATAATATCACCTTTTTTAATTTTAAAAATTATATTATTTTTTTTTGATTTAGTATTTAAAATCTGTTGATTTATTATTAAACGTAATAATAAAACAATAGATATCATTTTTTTTTTTTCCATATTCGAATTTTTTAAACCTATATTTAATATAATTTTATTAATTGTAGGTATTTTAAAAATATTATTAAAATTTAATTTTTGAATTAAATCATAAGTTATATTATGATTATAATGATGTTTTAAGTGATTCATTTTTATTATAAAATATTAGAAGCTAAAGAAAGAATTTTAAATTGTTTTTTTTTTCTAAATTCAGAAGTGATTGGTCCTAAAATACGAGTCCCCATTAATTTATTTTGATTATTTAAAATAACTGCACAATTATTATCAAATTTAATATAATTACCTATAGTATTTTTAACAGAATATTTAGTTTGAATAATTAAAGCTTTTAATAAATCACCTTTAGTTATTTTAATTTTTTTTTTTTTATTTAAACGTAAATTTTTAACTGATATTAAAATAGTATCACCTATAGTACCAGTAGCTTTTTTATAAATTTTTATACATTGTCCTATTTTTACTCCAGTATTGTCTTTTATTTTTAATTTTGTTTGTATATGTATCATAATAAAAAAGAATTTTATATATATTTCATGGCAAAAGCAGGATTCGAACCTACATATTCAGATCATGAGCCTGAGAAGTTACCTTTACTTTATTTCGCCTTTAAAAACATTGTATATAGATTAAATTTATCAAAGAAGGGACTCGAACCCTTAAATTTTACATCCTAAGTGTAACGTGTCTACCAATTCCACTACTCTGATATAATAAATATATTAATACCTACTATTGGACTTGAACCAATAACCTTTTTAAATAGGATCAGATTTTAAATCTAACGTGTTTACCAATTTCACCAAGTAGGCTTTTTTTTTAATGAATAATTCAATTTCATATTTAAAATTACATTTTTTAGAATTAAAATATAATTTAATTATTTTTAGTTTTTCTTTTTTATTTATTTTTTTAAATTGTTCTTTTTTTACAGATCAATTAATATATATATTTATAAAACCTTTATTAAATATTACTCATTTAAAATATTTTATTTATACTGAAATAACAGATATTTTTATTTTAAATTTTTATTTATCTTTTTTTTTTACAATACTTATTAGTATTCCATTTATTTTAATACAATTATGGTTTTTTTTATTACAAGGATTAAATAAAAAAGAAAATATTAAATTATTAAATTTTTTTTTTTTATTTTATATATTAAATTTTAATTTCATATATATATGTTTTATAACAATTATACCAAATCTTTGGTTATACTTTTATAATATAAATTATTTAAATAATTATATATTTAATATTTATTTAGAACCTAAATTATATGATTATTTTTTATTTATTTTTACATTCTTTATATATATATATATAATATTTATATGTTTATTTATATTTTATTTTTTAATAATTTATAATGTTATTAATATTGAAATTTTAATAAAAAATAGAAATATATTTTATTTCTTATTATTATTAATTACTTTTTTAATAATACCTTTAGATTTAATTAATCAAGTGTTATATTTTTTATCAATTTTAATTATAATAGAAATTTATATTTATATTTCATATATATTAAAAATATATAAAAAATAATAATTATTTTTTTAATTTTTTTAAAAAATTATTCTCTTTAACAATAATTTTATTTTCAATTTTATTAAAATCTTTTAAAAAAGATTTATTAAGCTCCATATTTTTTATATATTTAACAGAGCTTATACGTAATACAGCTCCGTTTTTTAATATTATTTTATTTTGATAATTAAAAAAATTTTCTTTTTTTTTAAACATAATTTTAATAAATAATAAAAATGGCTAGATAACATAATGGTAATGTAAAGGACTGCAAATCCTTTAATGACGGTTCAAATCCGTCTCTAGCTTTTAAATAATAATTTAAGGATAGAGTGGGATTTGAACCCACGGTATATTAACATATACTTCAGTTTTCAAGACTGATACTTTAAACCACTCAGCCATCTATCCATATTTAAATTTTAACGTCTTTTTTGTTTTGGAGAACGACAACCATTAAAAGGTAAATTAGTCTTATCTTGAATAAAAATTATTTTAATTTTTTTAGAAATTAAATTTTTAATTACATTATATCGACCAGGTCCTCTACCTTTAATAAAAATTTTTAAACAATATATCTTTTTAGAAATAAGGAATTTTTTAGCTTTATAACTAATAAAATGTATATTATATGGAGAATTTTTTTTTAAATTTGATGTTTTTTTTAAAGATTTACTAGACCATTGTTTATATAATTGACCTTTTTCATTAGTTAAGCTTAATATAGTATTTTTTAAAGCACAATTTATATATAAATGTGCTATTAATATTTTATTAATTTTAATTTTTTTTTTTATCATTTAAATAGTATTTTTTAATTTTTTAGAAGTTTTAGCATTAGTATGTGTACGTTGTCCACGTACAGGTAATCCTAAATTATGTCTAATACCTCTATTAGTTTTAATATTTAATAAATTATTAAAATTATCTTTTTTAATTTTTTTTAATAATTGTTCAATTTTTATATTTTTATTTATATAATTTATTAAACGGTTTAATTGATTTTTTTTTAATTTATTAATAGTTGTTTGAGGATTAATTCCAATATTTTTACAAATTCTTTTTGATTGAAATTTATTAATACCATATAAAATAGTTAATGAATATAAAATACTATTAGAATTTGAAATTGCTTTATCAAAAATATATAACATAATAAAAATAATTTTATCTATATACAATATATTTTTTTTTAAAAAATGATACAAAAAATAATAAAACCTATTACTTCATCACAACGTCAAACAGTTTTATTTATAAATAACTTAACAAAAAAATTACCAATTAAAAAATTAATAAAAGGTTTTCAACGATCTAATGGTAGAAATAATCAAGGTAAAATAACCGTTAGACATCGTGGGGGAGGTCATAAACGTTTATATCGTAATATTCAATTTAATAGAATTAACACTGAAGGTATTGTTCAAGCAATATGTTATGATCCAAATAGATCTGCTAATATCGCAAATGTTTTTAATGAAAAAAAAAATCAAAATTTTTATATTTTAGCACCTGAAGGTTTAAAAGTAAATGATCATATTCAAAGTGGACCTAATTCTGAATTAAAAATAGGAAATGCATTACCTTTATTAAATATACCTATTGGTAGTACAATACATAATATAAGTTTAAATCCTTTTTCAAAAGGAAAATTAATAAGAAGTGCAGGTACTTCAGCACAATTATTACAAAAATTATCAAATAATTATGCTAAAATACGCTTAAATTCAGGTGAATTACGTTTAATATTATTAACTTGTTATGCAACTTTAGGTATAGTATCTAATGTTAATCATAAAAAAATAAAATTAGGTAAAGCTGGAAGAGCTCGTTGGTTAAATAGAAGACCACATGTACGAGGAGTAGCTATGAATCCTGTAGATCACCCACATGGTGGTGGTGAAGGTAAAACCAGCGGTGGTAGACCTTCAGTATCACCTCAAGGTAAAATAACTAAAGGTAAACCTACCCGATCTAAAAAAAAATTAAATCAATTTATTTTAGAGTTTAGAAAAAAAAAAAATGTCAAGAAATAGTAAAAAATCTCCTTTTTTTAAATATAATTTAATAAATAATCAAAAAAAATGGATTAAAATTTTTAATAAAAATCTAGTTATAATGCCTCAAGATATTGATTTAACTTTTAATGTTTATAATGGCCAAAACTTTATAAAATTAAAAATTGTAAAAGATATGTTAGGCTATAAATTTGGTGAATTTATAAATACTAGAAAAAGATATATATATAAAAAAGCTAAAAAAAAAAGATAAATGGGTCAAAAAATTATACCAATTAGTTTAAGATTAAAAAATAGAAAAAATTGGCATTCACAATGGATAGTTGAAAAAAAAAACTATGCTGAAATATTACATTTTGATTTAGAATTACGAAAATATATAGAAACATTATTAAATAATAAAAAAATATCAACTTTACAAATAAAAATAAATAAAGTTTCTAAAAATTTATATATTTATGTTTTTGTACATAATACTTTTAAAAAAGAAATTTTAAAAAAACAATCAAATATATTATTTCATTTAAATTCGTATTTAAATAATAAATACAATATAAAACTTTTTTTTTTAAAAGCACATTTTAAATTAAATAATTATCAAAAAAATTTAAGATTTTATATTTATAAATATTTAAAAAAAAAAAGACGTAGACTTAAAGATAAAAAAATATTAAAATTTTTAAGTATATGTCAAATTGCTTTTACTTTAGGTAAAATGAATATTATTTCTAAATATATTGTTCGAACTATTAAAAAAAAAAAAATACATAGAGGTTATTTAAATTTTATTAATAGAATTTTAAAAGAATATTTTAAAATGAATTCGAAAATATTAGGATATAAATTACAAGTAAAAGGTAGAGTAAATGGTGCTAAACGTAAACGAAAATTAGTTTATCAAGAAGGACGTATTCCTTTAAGTAGTTTAGATAAAAATATACAATATACTTTTGATGAATTTATTACAAAATCAGGTGTTTGTAGTGTTAAAATGTGGTTTTATTTAAAAGATACTACTAAATTAAATAAATTAGTAAAACTTAAAAAAATAAAAGGACATTTTAAAAATAATTCAAAAAAAATGTTAAATTTTAAAAATAAACAACAAAAAAATAAATATACTTTTAATTTATCTAAAAAATAAAAGTAAAAGTATATTAAATATTTAAAAAATTATGTTATTTCCTAATAGAACTAAATATAAAAAACAATTTAAAGGTACTCTTAAAGGACAAACAACTAGAGGAAGTCAAATTATTTATGGAAAATATGCTTTAAAAAGTTTAGAAGAGAAAAGAATTACTTCAAAACAAATAGAAGCTACTAGAAGAGTTATCGTTAGAAAAATGAAACGTTTAGGTTATTTATGGATTCGTATTTTTCCTGATACTCCTGTAACTTCAAAACCAAATGAAAATCGTATGGGTAAAGGTAAAGGAGCTGTATCTTTTTGGGTTGCTAAAATAAAAAGCGGTCAAATTTTGTTTGAAATAAGCGGTATTTCTTATGAAAATGCTCAGAAAGTTTTCCAAGCAGGTGCTACTAAATTACCTGTAGCTACTAAATTTATTTATAAATAATTAATAACTAATAAATAAAAACGGGCTTATAGTTTAATTGGTTAGAGCATACCGCTCATAACGGTAGAGTTGTAGGTTCAAGTCCTACTAAGCCTATATAATTATTTATTATTTAATTTATTAAAATATTAATGCAAATATTAAAAAAAAAATCTATATTAAATATTACTACTACTAACTATTTAGATACTTATCAATATTATTTAAAAGATTTAAATTTTTTTAATAAATTTAAAAATAAAAATAAAACTTTATTAAAAGATATACTTTTACTAAAAATTGATGATTTATATTTATTAAATATAAATTTAAAAGAAAATTATTTTTTTCCTATTATAAATAAAAATAATTTATATACTGAAAATAAAAATAATTTAGTATATTTTATACAAAATCATAAAAAAAAAATGGTTAATGATATGGTTATTAATACTGAAATTATTAATTCATTTTTTTTTAATTTTTATATAAATTTTATATTTAAAAAATTTAATAAACGTAAATTTAAAATAACTAAATTTATTATTAAAAATAATACAAATGATAAATTTAAAATATATTATAAAAAAAAAATTAAAATAAATTTACCATATATTAAAAGTCATATTTTAAAAACTTATAAAAAAAAATATAGTTTAATTGCTTTTTGTGGTTTAATTTTTAAAATAAAATCTAAGTATTTATATATAAACAATAAAAAAAAAAAAAAAATATATAATTCTTATTTAAAAAAAAGATTTAAAATCAAAAAAAAAATTTAAGATCAATAAAAAAAATTAAAAAAAAAAAATCAATTTTTTTATTATAATAATAAATTTAAACAAAATAAATTGATATTTAATTTTTCACGAATAAATGTAATTAATGATTTTAAAAAAACTGAAAAATTAAATAATTTTAAGAATTTTAAAAATTTAGATAATTTTAAAAATTTTAAAAAATTTTCAGTTTAATAAAATAAAATAATAAAACAAAAATATGCCTCAATTCGATCAGTTTTCATTTTTGAATCAAGTAGCTTTCTTTTTATTTTTTTTCTTTAATTTTTATTTTTTTATTTCATATTTTTTATTACCTACAATTTCTTCTAACATTAAATTTAGAAAAAAATATATTAATTCAAAAATAAACGAAAAAACTTTATTAAATTTAGAAATTAAAAATAAACAAATTTCATATACTAATTTATTTAAAGATTTTAGTAATTATTATGAAACTACTTTAAGTCAAAATATTTTAAATTACAATATTTATAAAAATGAATATTTATTAAAAAATTCATTAATAAATTTAGTTTATGTAAATAAAATAAAAAATTTATTTAATAAAAAATTTATATTATCTAAAAAATATTTATAATAAATATTTTTTATATATAAATTAAATAATTAAAGTGTATAGCTCAGTTGGTTAGAGCACCGGACTTTTAATCCGATGGTCTTGGGTTCGAGTCCCAATACACTTAATTAAAAAGGGGATATAATTCAATTGGTAGAATTTATGTTTTGCAAATATACTGTTATCGGTTCGAGTCCGATTATCTCCAAAAATTAAATATTATGCAAAAAAAGATAAAAAAAAATATAAAACAAAGATTATTATTTAAAAATTTAGAAAAAAAAAGATTAATTATAAAAATCATTGCAAATAATTTTAATTTAAAAAAAATAATTCGATGGAAAATTGAACAGAAATGGTTTAATTTTGATAGAAATTCGTCTCTAACTCGAATTAAAAATATTTGTATATTAACTGGTAGATCACGAAGTGTTTATAGATTTTTTAAAATATCTCGTTTACAATTACGTAAACTAGCTTCAACTGGATTTTTACCTGGAATTTCTAAATATAACTGGTAAAAAAAATTATATAATTTAACTCTATAATGATTATTACAGATACTCTTTCAAATTTTTTTTCAAAAATAAAAAATGGATTTTTAGCTAAAAAATATAAAATAACTCAATATAAATCTAAACAAATTATAAATATATTAAATATATTAATTAAAGAAGGTTTAATTAAAAGTTATAAAGTTTCTAAAAAAAAAAATATTATTTACATATATTTAAAATATAAAAATAATATATCAATAATCTCTAAAATTATTAGAATTTCTAAACCAAGTAAACGTATATATATTAAAAATAAAGATTTATTTAAAATCAAAAAAAAAGGTATATATATATTATCTACATCTTACGGTGTAGTTACTGATTTGCAAGCAAAAAAACTAAATTTAGGTGGAGAATTAATATGTAATATATATTAATTTAAACTTTAAATAAAATAAATTTCAATATCAAAAATATGATTAAAATTTTAAAAAAAAATCAAAAAAAAAATCAATTAATTTTTTTTAAAAGTTCCTTAGGTTCTTTAGATATTTTTAATATACATGAAAAAATTAGAATACCAAAAAATATAAATATAGTTTTAAAAAAAAATCAATTAATTTTACAAGGACCTTTAGGTTCAATTGATTTAAATATAATGAATTCTTTAAATTATTTTATTAAAAATAATAATATATTATTAAGTTTTAATAGTTTACATTTAAAAAGAAAAAAAAAAAGTTTTTTAAATTTATATAAATCTTTAATAAAATTAAAAATAAAAGGTATTTTACAAGGATTTAAATTAAATTTATTTTTAAAAGGTTTAGGTTTTAAAGCTTTTATTGAAGAAAAAAATTTAATATTAAAATTGGGTTATAGTCATTCAATTACTGTTGAAATACCAGAAAATATAAAAATAATAAATCAAACAAATAAATTAATTTTTAGTAGTAATGATTGGATTTTTTTAACTAAATATGTACATTATATAAAAAATTTCAAAAAACCTGAACCTTACAAAGGAAAAGGTTTATTATTAAAAAATGAAGTAATTATTTTAAAAGAAGGAAAAAAAAGTAAAAAATAATAAAAAATGATTAATAAAAAAATAAAAATTAAAAAAATACAAAAAGAATATTTACTTAATTCTTTATTTAAATCAAAAAACTTTTATGGTGAGTCTTTAAAAGAAACTAAAAAAAAAAATTTACCTTTTATTTATGGTTTTCGACATAATTATTCAATTATTAATTTAAAAGCAACTATTTTTTTTTTACAAAAAGCATTATTTTTAATTAAATTATGTATAAAAAAAAATAAAAAAATATTAATAATTGGAGATTCTTTTGATATTAAATTTTTATTATCTGAATCAAAAAAAATCAATTTTACTCAAAAAAATAAAAATATAATTTTAAAAAATGATATTTGGATTAATGGTTTATTAACAAATAAAACTGTTTCAAATTTTTTAAAACATAATAAAATTAATTTAATTATTTTATTAAAATCAAAAACTAAAGAAAATTATTTATTAACAGAATTTAATCATAAAAATATACCTATAATTACTTTAAATAATACTAATTCAAACATAGATTATATAAATTATCCAATTTTTTCAAATACAAAAAATTTAAAATCTTTATTTTTTTTAATATATTTAATAAGAAAAACTTTTTTAAAATAAATGAATAAATTAAGACCACGTAATAAAATTTGTTTTCAAAATAATAAAAATATTCATGCAAATTTAAATATAACAAAATTAAAAAAAAAAAAATGGCAACTTTTAAAAAATAATATTTTTAGAAAAACACGTAAACTTGATTTTATAAAATTTCAAGTAAAAATGAAAAAAGAATTAAAAAAAGCTTTTAAAACTAGTTATAAACCAAATAATAATACTTCTATTTTATCTTTATTAAAAAAAATTAATCAATTTAAAAGACCTGAAAAAAAACAAAAATTATATAAAGAAAGATTATTTGCAAAACAACAATTTAAAAATTTTTACGGTTGTATTCCTGAATATCAATTAAAAAATTTATTTAATTATTTGAAAAATAGAAATAATAATAATAATATTATACATAAATTTATTATTGTTTTAGAAAGTCGCTTAGATATGATTGTTTTTAGATCAAAAATTGCCAAAACAATTTTTTGAAGCAAAACAAATAATTAATCATGGTAAAATAAAAGTAAATAATAAAATAATAACTTCTTCTAATTATATTTTAAAAAGAGGGGATATTATAACATTAAATAACTTTAAAATTTTAAAAAAATTCTATTATTTAAAAAAAAAAAAAAATTTTCAAAAATCTTATGAATTAATTAAAACTATTCGTAAAAATAAAGTAAATTATATACAATTTAATAATAAATATAATATATGTATTTTTTTAAGACAACCTTTATTTAAAGAAATTAAATATCCATTTGATTTAGATTTAAAATTAGTTGATGAATTTTTTAAATATAATTAATTGTAAAAAATTAATTATATTTAAAATATATTATATAAATATAAAAATAAATTCATCTTAAATTGATGTTTATATACATTTTTTTTTTATATTTTTTTAGTATTTTTTAAAAAAAATATAAAAAAATATATAATGTTTTTTGTTTAAAAAAAAAAAAAAAAATGTCTTTAAAAAAAATTAAAAATTTTTCAATCAATTTTGGACCGCAACATCCTGCGGCACATGGTGTATTACGTTTAATTTTAGAATTAAATGGTGAAATTGTACAAAAAGCAGATCCACACATAGGTTTATTACATCGTGGTACTGAAAAATTAATCGAATATAAAAATTATTTACAAGCACTACCTTATTTTGATCGTTTAGATTATGTATCTATGATGTCTCAAGAACATGCTTATGTATTAGCTGTTGAAAAATTATTAAATTGTAATATTCCTTTAAGAGCAAAATATATTCGCGTTTTATTTTCAGAAATTACTAGAATTTTAAATCATTTATTAGCAATTACTTGTCATGCGTTAGACGTAGGTGCTATGACTCCTTTTTTTTGGGGATTTGAAGAACGTGAAAAATTAATGGAATTTTATGAAAGAGTTTCTGGAGCTCGTATGCACTCTAGTTATTTTAGACCAGGAGGTGTTCATCAAGATTTACCTTTAGGTTTACTAAATGATATTTTTATTTTTTGTAATCAATTTCCAACAAGATTAGATGAATTTGAAGAAATGTTAACTGGAAATCGTATTTGGAAACAACGTTTAGTAGATATTGGTATTGTTAAAGCAAAAGATGCTTTAGATTTAGGTTTTAGTGGTGTTATGTTAAGAGGTTCAGGAATTTCTTGGGATTTACGTAAAACCCAACCATATGAAATTTATGATCAATTAGATTTTTCAATACCTATAGGTACTAATGGTGATTGTTATGATCGTTATTTAATTCGTATTGAAGAAATGCGACAATCTATAAATATTATTTTACAAACTTTAAATCAAATGCCTGAAGGTCCTATTAAAATAGATGATAAAAAAATATCAAGTCCAAATAGAGTTCAAATAAAACAATCTATGGAATCTTTAATACATCATTTTAAATATTATTCAGAAAATATAACTGTAAATAGTGGTGAAACTTTTACTGTAATAGAAGCGCCTAAAGGTGAATTTGGTGTATTTTTAGTTTCTGATGGTACTAATAAACCTTATCGTTGTAAAATAAAAGCACCAGGTTTTGCACATTTACAAGCATTAGATTTTATGTGTAAAGATCATATGATTGCTGATGTAGTAACAATTATAGGTACTCAAGATATTGTTTTTGGAGAAGTAGATCGATAAAAATTCTTCTGTATAATTATGATTAATAAATACATAAACAAATTTAAATTAGAAAAAATTCAACAAATAGAAAAAAACAATAATTTTATTTATTTTTTTCGTTATAATGATTTAAATTATAATGAAAAAATAAATTTAACAAAAAAAATAAAAAAATTAAATTTTAATTATTTGATTTTAAAACAAAATTTAATTAAAAATACTTTCCCAAATTTAAAAGGTCAAGGTGCTTTAATTATTATTTATGGAAATCAATTTTTAGAAACTAATTCTATAACTCAACAATTTAAAAAATTAGAATTTATTTATTTATTTCAACAAGATTTAATATTTTCGAATCAAAAAATGAAAAAAATTTTTTCAAATAAAAGTTTTGAACAAATATTACCTTTAAATTATCAAATTAAAAAACCCTTATTTTATTTTTATAATCTTTTAAAAAAGATATAAAAATTAAAGGCGAATATAGCTCAATCGGTAGAGTGTCAGATTGTGAGTTTGAAAGTTATGGGTTCAATCCCCATTATTCGCCAAATTTATAAATATGTTTAATTTATTATTAATTTTAATTTTTTTACCTCTTTTCGGTATTTTTTTTTTATTTTTTATGAATAATGAAAAAAATATCAAAAATTTTAGTGTGTTTTATTCTTTTTTAATATTTATAATTTCTTTATTTTTATGGATATTATTTGATAAAACAGCATCAGAATTTCAATTTAGTTTTACTTATAATTGGTTAACTAATTATAATATGTATTTTAGTATAGGTATAGATGGTATTTCTTTATTTTTTATAATAGCAACTACTTTTTTAATTCCTATTTGTTTTTTAACTAGTTATGAAATTATTCAAAAAAATATAAAAGATTTTTGTATCTTATTTTTTTTTTTAGAATTTTTTTTATTAATAACTTTTAGTACTTTAGATTTAATTATTTTTTATATTTTTTTTGAAAGTGTTTTAATACCTATGTTTTTAATTATAGGTATTTGGGGTTCTCGTGAAAGAAAAATTAAAGCTTCTTATTATTTATTTATATATACATTAACTGGTTCATTATTTATGTTTATTGCTATAATACATATATATATTACTACAGGTACAACTTTATATATTTTATTATATAATTATAATTTTGATCTTTTTTATCAAAAATTATATTGGTTAGCTTTCTTTTTTTCTTTTGCAGTAAAAGTACCTATGTTACCTTTTCATATTTGGTTACCTGAAGCACACGTAGAAGCTCCAACTGCAGGTTCAGTTATCTTAGCTGGTATTTTATTAAAATTAGGTTCTTATGGTTTAATTAGATTTTCTTTACCATTATTCCCTAAAGCTACTGTATTTTTTACACCTTTAGTATTAGTTTTATGTATTATTTCTATAATATATGCATCAATTACTGCTATACGTCAAACAGATTTAAAACGTATTATTGCTTATGCATCTGTTGCACATATGAATATGATTTTAGTAGGATTATTTTCATTAACAATTGAAGGTATTGAAGGTAGTTTATTACAAATGTTAAGTCACAGTATTGTTGCTAGTGCTTTATTTTTATGTATAGGTGTTTTATACGATAGATATCATTCAAGATATTTAAGTTATTATAGTGGTTTAGCACATACTATGCCTATATATTCTATTTTCTTTTTATTTTATATTTTCGCAAATATATCAATTCCTGGTACAAGTAGTTTTGTAGGTGAATTATTAATTTTAGCTGGTATTTTTCAAGAAAATACTATAGTAGCTTTTTTATCAGGTACTAGTATGGTTTTAGGTGGAGCTTATTCATTATTATTATATAATCGTGTTTGCTATGGTAATATTCAAAGTAATTTTTTAAATATTTTTTATGATATAAGTTATAGAGAATTTTTAATTCATATTATATTAATTTTTATTACATTAGTTATGGGACTTTATCCTAAAATATTTTTAAGTTGTATGCATGAAACTATATATCAATTAGTTTCTCATATGGAAATTTCTATATATTATTTATAAAAATAATATATAATATTTAACATTTTATTTAAACATTAAATTTATAATTCGTAAAAAAAAAATTTAGATTTCATATGTCTAATAAAAATATACAAAATTTATATCAACATCCATATCATTTAGTTGATCCAAGTCCTTGGCCTTTTTTCGCATCTTTTGGTTGTTTATTTTTTACTTTCGGAACTGCTATGTGGTTTCATGGTTATACAGGAAGTATTTTTTTAGTTTTTACAGGTTTAATTAGTATATTATTTGTTTTTTATACTTGGTTAAGAGATGTAGTTCGTGAAGCTGTTTATGAAGGTCAACATACTTTAAAAGTACAATTAGGTTTACGTAACGGTATGCTAATGTTTATCATTAGTGAAGTTATGTTCTTTTTAAGTTTTTTTTGGGCATTTTTTCATTCAGCATTAGCTCCTACTCCTGAAATTGGTTCTGTATGGCCACCTTTAGGTATAGAAACTATAAATGCATGGGGTATTCCATTATTAAACACTGTTATTTTATTAACTTCAGGTGCTACTATTACTTGGGCACATCATGCTATTATAGTTGGTTCTAGAAAAAATATTATTTTAAGTTTAATATTAACTATTTCTTTAGCTGTTTTTTTTACATTTATTCAAGCATATGAATATATAGAAGCTTCATTTTCAATTTCTGATAGTATTTATGGTACTACTTTCTTTTTACTAACTGGATTTCACGGAATTCACGTAATTGTAGGTACTATTTTTATTATTGTAGGTACTATTAGAGCAGTTAAACATCATTTTACTAGACAAAATCATTTCGGTTTTGAAGCTGCTGCTTGGTATTGGCATTTTGTAGATGTTGTATGGTTATTTTTATTTATTGTTGTTTATTGGTGGGGTGGTCAATAAAATAAATTTATTTTAAATATCAAATAGTGAGTCCTTTAGAACAATTTGAAATTTTACCAATTTTTCAAATACCTTTTATTTTAACAAATGCCTCTTTAATTTTAATTATAGGTCTTTATTTTATAATAGTTTACTTATTTATTCAAAGTAAATTTATACCAACTCATATACAACAAATATTTGAAATTATATATAATACTGCTTTAGAATTAGCTTACTCAAATATAGGTAAAAATGGAAGATATTTCTTTTCTTTAATTTTTGTATTATTTTTTTTTGTATTATTATGTAATTTAATTGGTATGATCCCTTATAGTTTTACTGTAACAAGTCATTTAATTATTACTTTTGCATTATCTTTAACTATTTATATTGGATTTAATATAATAGGTATTCAAAAACATAAATTAAAATTTTTTGGTTTATTATTACCTAGTGGTGCAAGTATTAATTTAGTACCTTTATTAGTACCTATTGAATTAATTTCTTATATTTTTAGAGCAATTAGTTTACCAGTGCGATTATTTGCTAATATGATGGCAGGACACACTTTATTAAAAGTTATTGCAGGTTTTGCTTGGACTATGTTAAATGTAAATACTGTAATATTTATTGCACATTTTATTCCTTTAATATTATTAGTTATATTAGTAAGTATTGAATTAGGTGTTGCTGTAATTCAAGCTTATGTATTTACAATATTAACTTGTATTTACATAAATGATGCTTTAAATTTACACTAATTATATTATTTTATTCAAAATATTTTATTAATATAAAATATTTTAGAATAAAATATAAAAAAATATATTTATTTTAGAAGAATAAAATATTTATATTTTTTTATATTTTATTTTTAAAATATTTATTTTATAAACCTTATTTTTAATATATTTAAAAAATTATTATTAATATTTATGAAATTTTTAAACATTATTAACAACCAAATAACTTTCTTAGATGCTTCGTTACCTTGGCAAATGGGTTTTCAAGATCCTGCTACTCCAGTAATGGAAGGTATTATTAACTTTCATCATGATTTAGTTTTTTTTTTAGTATTAATTGTAATATTTGTTAGTTGGATTTTAGCTAGATGTATTTTTTTTTTTAATGAAAATACTAATAAAAAAGCTGAAACTTTTGTACATGGTACTGTTTTAGAAATTGTATGGACCATTACTCCAGCTCTTATTTTAATTATTATAGCAATACCTTCATTTTCATTATTATATGCTATGGATGAAGTTATTGATCCTATTTTAACTTTAAAAGTTATAGGTAGTCAATGGTATTGGAGTTATGAATATTCTGATGCTATGGATGATTCTATTTTTTTTGATAGTTATATGGTATTAGAAGAAGATTTAGACAAAGGTCAATTCCGTCTTTTAGAAGTAGATAATCGTGTAGTAGTTCCTACTAATACACATATTCGTGTAATTATTACAGCTACTGATGTTTTACATTCATGGGCTGTACCTTCTTTAGGTGTAAAATTAGATGCTTGTCCAGGTAGATTAAATCAAACTTCAATTTTTATTAAAAGAGAAGGTGTTTTTTATGGTCAATGTAGTGAAATTTGTGGTATTAATCACGGATTTATGCCTATTGTAGTAGAAGCTGTATCATTAGACGATTATATTAATTGGTTCAATAAAAAAATTGAATCTAATTAATTTCAATTGAAAATTCAAAAATATTTAAAATTTTTAA